TAGGAATACCGCAAATAGAGCCATTGCGACACCCATCAAAGGAGTAGTCCCCCACCCTGGAGCTACTTTACCATATTCCGAATTCAATGGTTTCAATAAATCCCCTACAATAGTTCGTCTTGGACCAGATCTAGAACTCCCCTCAACGCTTTGTGTAGCCATAAATCCTTTTTTGTATTAACTGAGATCTGTTGACTTTGTATACCATTCTGTTGTAAATAAATGATCTTATCATAGATCCATTGTGGTCTGGAAATTATTATTTTTTTATTATTATATAATAATGGAAACAGCAACCCTAGTCGCCATCTCTATATCTGGTTTACTTGTAAGTTTTACGGGGTATGCCTTATATACTGCTTTTGGGCAACCCTCTCAACAACTAAGAGATCCATTCGAGGAACACGGGGACTAGTTGAAGTAATGAGCCCCCCAATCTTGGGAGGCTCATTACTTCAATTAAGATAATGAAAAATCATTTCACCTTTTTAGTTGGAACTTTAGGTGGTTCTCGAAAAAAGATAGCGAAAAAAATTATTCCTAGAGTTGATACTAAGAGGAATGTATAAACTAATGCTTCCATAGATTCAATCGTGGTTTACAATTATAGCTTCCATATCTGTTTATTTAGAGCGTTCCCGGATAAAAAAAGAGCAAGAGTCAAGACAAAGAAAAGGTGGGGATTCAAATCAAGATGTCCCCAGTACCCTATGTCAAATTACAAAAAGAAAATAGAGACGAAAAATCAGAGATTAATGTTGTATCAAACTACTTGTCTTTTTGTAGTTGGATCTCCAAGTTTTTGGAATGCTCCAAATTCCACCTGAGCGTCTAAATCTGGATCAATACCAGCAAAAACATCTCTGAACAAGGTTCGAGAGCCATGCCAAATGTGTCCGAAGAAGAAGAGCAAGGCAAACGAAGCATGTCCAAAAGTAAACCAACCCCTTGGACTGCTACGAAAAACACCATCGGATTTCAAAGTAGCACGATCTAATTCAAAAATTTCACCCAATTGTGCGCGTCTAGCATATTTTTTCACAGTAGCAGGATCGCTATAACTGACCCCATTTAGTTCACCACCATAGAACTCAACAGTTACACCTACTTGTTCAACACTATACTTCGATTCTGCCCTTCGAAAAGGAACATCGGCTCTAACAATTCCGTCTCCATCTACTAAAACAACCGGAAATGTTTCAAAAAAAGTAGGCATACGACGTACAAAAAGCTCACGCCCTTCTTTATCTCTAAATAGAGGATGTCCTAACCACCCAATAGCTATTCCATCCCCGTTGTCCATTGAGCCTGCTCTGAACAATCCACCCTTTGCGGGATTATTTCCGATGTAATCATAAAAAGCTAATTTTTCAGGAATTTTAGACCAAGCTTCGGATAAGCTTTGATTTTCAGACATCCCAGTACCAACTCTTCGATATATTTCTTGCTGGAAGTATCCTTGATCCCATTGATAACGAGTGGGACCAAATAATTCAATGGGGGTAGTTGCTGAACCATACCACATAGTTCCAGCAACAACAAAAGCTGCAAAAAAGACAGCAGCGATACTACTGGAAAGCACGGTTTCAATATTTCCCATACGTAATCCTTTGTATAGACGTTGGGGCGGGCGGAAACTAAGATGGAATAGGCCTGCTAATATGCCCAATGTTCCTGCTGCAATATGATGAGAGGCTATTCCTCCCGGAACAAAAGGATCAAAACCTTCCACACCCCATGCTGGATTTACGGATTGTACTTTTCCGGTTAGCCCATAAGGATCAGACACCCATATTCCAGGACCATACAATCCTGTTACATGAAAAGCACCAAACCCAAAACAAGCCACTCCTGAGAGAAATAAATGAATTCCAAAGATCTTGGGCAAATCTAAAGAAGGTTTTCCTGTACGTTCATCACAAAATATTTCTAGATCCCAATACACCCAATGCCAGATAGCTGCCAAGAAGCACAAGCCAGAAAACACAATATGCGCCCCAGCCACACCTTCATAACTCCAAATACCCGGATTCGTTATAGTTCCTCCTGTAATACTCCAACCACCCCATGAATTGGTTATTCCTAAACGAGTCATGAAGGGTATAACGAACATACCTTGTCTCCACATTGGATCGAGAACGGGGTCAGAAGGATCAAAAACTGCTAATTCATAGAGAGCCATCGAGCCGGCCCAACCAGCAACCAAAGCTGTATGCATTATATGGACAGCCAGCAAACGACCGGGATCATTCAATACGACGGTATGAACACGATACCAAGGCAAACCCATGGAATACCCCCTTAATCAACGAAAGATAGACACTATGTAACTTTATTGCACTGGAAAAAACTATGTTATGGACCTCCCTTTTTTCAGTGGATTATCTCGGAGAAAGGATTCCATTTTTTTTTTTAGTATTTTAGTCAGAATGTCACAATTCTGTTTGTAGGAACAAAGAGAAGCAGATCTATTCTATACCAGATAAGTACCAATACGCAATGGGAGGTTGACTCCAGCGAATGCATACGGATTTGTTCATCATTCAAAGAGCCTATTCGTAAGAATTTTACTTTATTCATTTTGTCTTCTTTTTTTTTTTTTATGTTATGAACTTATCGAATCCGCGCAAATAACAAATAAAATAAAACAAAAAAATAAAGAAAATAGAAAAAATAATAAAATAAAAGCAAATATCCAATATAATATTATTAAAACAATAAATTCATATAATATTATAAAGACAATAAATTCATTGTTACGCTTTCACATCAAAGTGAAATAGAGTACTTCATTTTTTTTTTATTTCATTTAATGCCTATTGGTGTTCCAAAAGTCCCTTTTCGAAATCCCGGAGAGGATAGTTCAAATTGGATTGACGTATAGTGCGACTTGTCAGAGACATTGGGTCATTATGGGATTTCCCCGTTCTCTACCCCGATCGAGATATCCTCTATTTCACCAAAGAAGGATTGATTAAATCATCCCAAAATTAGAGCGTGAAGTGGCAATAAAGTGCAATTAGATCTATGCTTTGGAGGTATTCAGATTAATATTATCAATTAGAATAATTTATGGTTAGCTTGTTTGGAACAATAAAATGAAGTATCCAGGCTCCGCTTAGAAAAACCCCATTAGTACTATATCCATGATTACTATTTGTATCATATTCTATTTATATATTTTATAAATATAAATTGGAGTAATTTCAAACTACAAATCATAATCAATCGAATAATTTGATAAATACGTCAAATATTTTGTGGAAGACGTGAAATGAATTGAAAAAAAGGAAGTTGTAGCAAAAAGAAATGGTATTGGGGGCATTTGCCCTATATGTGCAAATCCAAATCGGGCAGATCTTTACTCGGAGTAGAGCACAAACCTAAAAGAATTAAAGAAGCCCACTCAGGAACAAGAGAATGTTATCGTGATTTGAATTGGATCCCGATGAAAGAATACATCAATGAGAAGTTAGTTTGATAAGTTTAATGAATTTTTTTTATTTTTTTATTTTTTATTTATATTATTTATAGGTAAACGGGTAAAAAAACCATCTTTCTTGAAACTTTCTTGAAAAATGGAGGAAAAACCCCTTCGTTATTCGTTAAATGGGATCTACATATTGATTCTTTTTTTCGCAATTTTTGATGAACCGTATGCATTAAAAGGTGCATGTACGGTTCCTAAGGGATAGAATTTGATCCTAATCAACCGACTTTATCGAGAAAGATTACTTTTTTTAGGTCAAGATATTGATAGTGAGATCTCGAATCAACTTATCGGTCTTATGGTATATCTCAGTACAGAAAGTGAGATCAAAGATTTGTATTTGTTTATCAACTCTCCTGGCGGATGGGTAATACCCGGAATAGCTATTTATGATACTATGCAATTTGTGCGACCAGATGTACAAACAGTATGCATGGGATTAGCCGCTTCAATGGGATCTTTTATTCTGGTCGGAGGAAAAATTACCAAACGTCTAGCATTCCCTCACGCTTGGCGCCAATGAGTTTTTATTTTATTTCAAAGAATTCAAAGAAAAAAGAAAGCTATGCCTTCGCCATATGAAATATGAATATTAAGTAATAATAGCATGGCATTTCGAATTCAATATAAGAAATTTTTTTTTATTTCGTTTTAACATTAGATTATGTATTGAAAGAGTAGTATGAGATATTAAGGGCAGTTCCGATTTTATCTTATTTATCGGGAGCCTATTTCAGTGTCACAAACTTTTTTTTTTGTTTTTTGTTTTCACACCAGAAGGTTCTTAATGCTATTTATATTATTATGAATTATGAAAGAGGACAAAAAAAAATGAAAGAGGACAAAAAAAAGATTATATTCGTTTTTTTTTTCATTTTTTTTCAATAAAAAAAAAAAGAAACTTTGGGATTGCTAAATCACCGATGAAATAAAGCAACGGAACCACCATAGTATTTTGTTTTTATTAATTCCTCCCAAGGAAAGGGTGGTCATTGTATCATTTACCGACCGAGGCTTTGTAGACTCTCTATTTTTCTTCGGTAAAAGTGAATTCTCTTGTAGAGCCGTATGCAATGCGCAAGCAATGCCTGTACGGTTGTTCAATTCTATTATTATCTTATATCATCAGGGTAATGATCCATCAACCTATAGCTGCTTTTTATGAAGCACAAATAGGAGAATTTGTCCTGGAAGCGGAAGAACTACTGAAACTGCGCGAAATCCTCACAAGGGTTTATGCACAAAGAACAGGCAAACCCTTATGGGTTGTATCTGAAGACATGGAAAGGGATGTTTTTATGTCAGCAGCAGAAGCCCAAGTTCATGGAATTGTTGATCTTGTAGCAGTTGCATAAAAAATAGCAGGAATTTCACATAAATCGCGATTTGAGATTTTAGTTTCTTACCGAGGTTTCATATTCTAATTTAATCGCGATTTGAGATTTTAGTTTCTTACCGAGGTTTCATATTCTATTTTAATATTTTAATAAAATATTAAAATAGAATATGAATATAGAAAAAATTCATAATCATCCGGTTAGGATCGATCTAAACCAGCCCATTATGCATACGATTCAACATGCCAACTATTAAACAACTTATTAGAAACACAAGACAGCCAATCAGAAATGTCACCAAATCCCCCGCTCTCGGGGGATGCCCTCAGCGCCGAGGGACATGTACTAGGGTGTATGTGCGACTCGTTCAGATTTCAGATTGTGGGTTGGGACAAAAGAAAGAATTTTTCCACTATCCGTGATCAGTACCGATGAATAGGATAGAATGGAAGACTCCCCTTCACTCTCTTAAACGAAAAAAAAAGATCTAGAATATGCTTCTATTGTGTATCAAATTTATGGTTTCTATTGGTGCAAATTCAATTACCTCAATTTTCAATTAAAAATGCGAAAGAATTCCCTATTGGTAGCAAATGATTATCTGTTAAGCAGGGCAAATCTTATTTAAATTAAAAAACATGCCTCTACTCTTGCAAGAACGGACTAACAAGGTCAGCTAATCAGCTAATCCACATAATTAAATACCGTTACTTAAAAACGGATCTNTAATGCCTCTACTCTTGCAAGAACGGACTAACAAGGTCAGCTAATCAGCTAATCCACATAATTAAATACCGTTACTGTAAAAACGGATCTCGTTGTGAAAGACCTACTACTGGGGAATTCATGGGTAGAGCCCAAAAGTGTAAACTGTACAAGTTAACAATAGCATTGATTCGATCAAGTAAGGAGCTCCGGTGTATAGAGAGGACCTCGCCGTTTAAGAAATAACCATAGAAACGATGGAACCCACTATTTATTTATCCATTTCTATTTACTACTTATTTTTATTTACTATATTTTTGTTTGATACCTAGTACCAATAAGATTTCTTATTTCAAGGCGAAATGCTTAGAAAAAAAAGAAAAAATAGTGGTTGGGAAGGTTAGAGTAGCAAAAGCCGTTGGAATTATTATTTTATACATTGGAATAATCCGTTTTGTTAGTCTAGAAAAGGGAAAAAGAATAACTGAAAGAAAGGAAATCAATTAGTTATTTACCAAAGTTTCGTTTATTCAATGACCAGAATTAGACGAGGATATGTAGCTCGGAGACGTAGAACAAAAATTCGTTTATTCACATCAAGCTTTCGTGGGGCTCATTCAAGACTTACTCGAACTATGATTCAACAAAAAATAAAAGCTTTGTTTTCGGCCTATCGGGATAGAGATAGGCACAAAAGAAATTTTCGGTGTTTATGGGTGACTCGTATAAATGCAGCAATTCGCGAGAACGAAGTATCCTGTAGTTATAGTAGATTAATAAACAATCTGTACAAGAGACAGTTGCTTCTTAATCGTAAAATACTTGCACAGCTAGCTATATTAAATAGGAATTGCCTTTATCTGATTTCCAATGACATGATAAAATAAGGAGATTGGAAAGAATCCTTCGGAATGTTTGACTTTGACATGGAATTGCTTGGAAAATAAATTCCGGGAAGGTAGAATAGAAATAAGTATAATAAAATATGATCATAATACATAATATGATCAAGTAGTCAAACTGAACAAAAACATTCAATAAAAAAATATTTATTTTTTTACTTTTCCCCAATTCTTTTTTTTTACGACACGACAATCAACTATTCCCGAATTCTTTTTTTTTACGACACGACAATCAAATCCGGATTCCTGGATTTTTATCGAACAAAAAATCAACCGACGTTTGAGTTCGGATTGAAATTTTGATTCAATTGAAGAGTAAGCCTATTTTTTTCTGGTTCTAAGACCCGTAGTTCTAGCGACCAACTCGTTTTTTTCAAATTGTCTTTCATTATTAAGAAAGGGTAATGAAGATAAAATACGAGCTTGTTTTATAGCAATAGTAATTAATCGTTGTTGTTTTAAAGTCAATCTATTCACCCGTCTAGATAATATTTTTCCTTGTTCACTAATAAATCGACTAATTAAACTCATGTTTCTATAATCAATTCGATCCCCCGATCCAATCGGGGGCAGACGCCTACGAAGAGATCGCTTGGGCTTAAGAAAAAGTCGCTTGGATTTATCCATGGCTTGTTTATTTTATTCCTTTTTTTTTCGAGAATCCTATTTCCTTTGATCGGATCAAAAATGCTAATGATTTCGAATTAAGAAATAGGATTTTGCTTATTTCTATTTAAATATATATATTAACATATGATATGCTAATATAATATATGATATGTCAATATGTCATTTTTCATCTTCCTTGTAAAAGTCACACGCAGTTGATCGATTCCATCTATTTCTTTATCTCCCCGTGAATTGTATGTTTGTAACAATAGGGACAGAATTTTTTCAACTCCAATCGACTAGGCTTATTGTGTCGATTCTTTTGAGTAATATATCTAGAAATGCCTATTGATTTCTTATTAACACTCTTTCGAACACAACTAGTACATTCTAAAATAACCCTTATTCGGACGTCTTTACCATTGGCCATGAACCTCCTTTTGGTTTTTATTCACTTAACTCTTCTATTTTCCTATCCGAAACGAAGAAGAAAAGAAGGAAAAAATACAAGTTACTAACTTGAAATCAAATTATGAAAGATTTTGTTGCAACCAATATAGTAAAAGTAAAAATAAGTAATACAATGATTAAAAATTCTATTGTACATTAGAAAGAATAGAAGTACAGTCTTTTTATTTTATTTCAACTTCTTGTATGATACTGTTGCCCTAACCGCATTTCCACTTCTGTTCTCTTAATTTAATTAAAGATTTAATTAAAGTAAATTTACTTTTTAATTTACTTAAAGCTTGAACCCAGTTCTGTGTTTGGCTGAGGTTGAAGCCACTTTTATTCTTTCTCTTTTCTAACTTATTCGAATTAGAAAAAAGGGGGTAGTAGTCAGAGATATTTAATTGTGTCTCTAATTTTCTTCACCCCCCCCCGTGTTAATAACTAGAATGAAAAAAAAGGGAATGTCAAAGCATCCGGGAAAAAACGATTGATCTCTATCAATAGACCTGCTAAAGACCCGAACCATAGAGTACTTATTACTGGTGCTACGGATAGATATGTTTTTAGATCTCGCATAAAAAATTCTCCTTCTGTATTCTTTATTGTAATACATAACGGCAATACATATATGATCAGATGTATATATATAGTTAAATTAAAGGACACTCGCATTTGTTTTGTACGCGTAATTCTTAATTCAAATTGAGAAATGTACAATAATTTGATAGATAAGATTTTCCTCTTCTTTTCTTAAAAGAACAAAATACGTCTCTTTCCGTCCGGGCATTCACGAAATTTAAGGCGGATTTCCTATTTTTTTTCATATGTATATAAGTTTATTATTATATGTATTATATGTTATATGATATGAGACAAAAAAAAAGAAGAAATGAAAAGATAAGTTATGTATCTCAATGGAGAAAATGAAATGAAATAAATATGTGGAAAACAAGACAGGGATTCTCTACAATGACATTGTAGACCAATTGAAAGGGATGTAGCGCAGCTTGGTAGCGCGTTTGTTTTGGGTACAAAATGTCACGGGTTCAAATCCTGTCATCCCTACTTATTACTTCGCCTCTGAGCAATACAATAACAAGGGATCAATTGAGATCAATTAAAATTGGACATACCTAATCATAAATTAATATGATATGCTTTATATCATAATATTATTTATTATATTTATATATTCTATTTATATATAATAATATATAATATAGTTTATATATGAGATAGTATAGGCATTCAAGATCAAGATGTAGTGGAGTAAAAAAAAAAAAAAGAATCTTTTTACTTACAGCTTTCTTTTTTGTAATAAATTTGTAATAAAAAAGCGCTCTTAGTTCAGTTTGGTAGAACATGGGTCTCCAAAACCCAATGTCGTAGGTTCAAATCCTACAGAGCGTGAGCCCATTCTTGTTTTGTTAAGTCAAAAATTTTAGGGAAAAGCTTGAACAGCAATCTTAATTTGACCTCCTGTGGATTAAAAAAAGGAGGAGGTCAAAAAAAAGGGTATTAATTAATCAAAGATCCAACTGGTCACCACGTCTATATTGTAAATAAGCAGTTACGAATAATCCAGCCAAAGTAATAGGAATTAGACCTAAGACGATTCCAAATAGAAAAACTTCAATCATTTCAATTTGTTTGAAAAGAGAAAAAAGGAGGTAATATCTATCCTTAAATATTAATCCATATTGCCCATAAATCTCAATAACCAAGAATTGGAAATTGACACGGTAAAGAACTAGAAAATGGAATACTGCAAAAAAAAAAATTCTATTTTTTTTTTATGAATTGCTCATTGAATTAATTTCAAATAAGTCGTATCTTGTTCAGACTAATAAATATAACTAAAGTTATAGTTAAAGCTACTAACAGAAAACCAAAATAACTAGTTAGAGTGGGCATGAAGGAGCTAAATAAACTATTTTTTTTATCCATATATTTGTAAAATACTTTCCTAAATTCAATTTTTGAAAGATACGAAGATAAGCAAAAATACCAATTGAAAGTTTTTTATTTATTAATCATTTATCAATTATTATCATTATAGATTATAGACAGCACTCAAAAAAAAAAAGAGCGATATTTAAGTAGAAAAAGAAATCAACTCATCATCTAAAAATAAAAATCTACCTATCCTATTTCCGAATCAAAAGATTAATTGGACAACTATAAAAGAACAATAAAAGAACAAACTAAATTGAAATATTAAAGAAATATTAAAATAATAATTAATATTATATTAGAAGAACTGTGTTGTATAACTTCATTCAAAGAAACTTTCTTTGAATCAAATCACTATGGAAATCGCTACGGACTAAAATTGGAAAATCATTTCTATGTTGATCACTTCTTTTAGTTTTAGTTTATTTATTTATTTTTTATTTATTTGTAGCGAATATTTGTATCGAATCCATTTTTTTTTTTTGAGATTTTAGAACAAAAAGTAACCCTCTAATTTGATTTTGATTTTGCTTTATAATATCTTTTACTTT